AAGATTATGTTTCGCAATTTCATAACCCAATTTTTCAATTTTTAAGTAACCTTGGATACAAATCACGATAATGTATATTGTTCCTCGAATCTGTCATTGAGAGGTAAAGGATTAAATCCTTTTAAGAAATAAAGTTTTTGATCGGAATATGAATCAAACCGAAAGACCCCTTAACTATTAAGGGGGTTAATAGAACGAATCACACTTTTACCACTAAACTATACCCGCTACAATGCGATTATTGTATACAAATGGACCTTTTGTCGATTTTGTCGAAGAGGGGAATTGGACGTAATCAAGATAGGATTAGAAAAGAATCATGAAAAAATGAGATTCCGAAAAGAAAGGGGCCTTATTTAAATAACTAAGTTCTCTCTTTTCTTTTGCTGGAGGCGTTTTGATAGATAGATAGGGCTCGCCAAAACAAACCATTGAAATTATAACATAAAAATGCATTGTGTGTAAGAATTCATAGTTTTCTTTTTTGATTCCCCTAAGGTAGTAAAGTCAATCAAAAAAGAAGAAAGAATAATAAGAAATGACACAAAGTCCTTCTTCTTTTTTTTTGTTGTTCAACCATTTTTGTTTTCAAATCAGATAAATCATTTTATTTAGGATTCGTTGAAACAAAAAAAAAGGCCCGGCTAGGTACTGACCAGGCCAGGCCATGGAAATAAAAAGGCCCTTTCGAACAAAATCAAAGCAAAGAGGTCTTCTTTAGTTTTCTTTCTATTGTTTGTATCTTTTGAATCTTTCGCGTCCTTACTTTATCTAAATAGAATTGCTGATAAAAATTGTACATCGTTATATAATAAAGACAGAGAAAGAACGAATTTTTGAATCCTTAGATTATATGTAATGTAACATAGTAATTATCTTTTTCAATTGGGAGAGATGGCTGAGTGGACTAAAGCGGCGGATTGCTAATCCGTTGTACGAGTTTTTCGTACCGAGGGTTCGAATCCCTCTCTTTCCGTTTCCGTTGATCACTTGATATTTGATTTATCTTTCCAATTTTGCAAACTTTTTCTAGTTAAACGCGTGGAATAGAAAAAATCCTAAGAAAAAATTTAAAAATCAAGCAAGGAAAACTGATTTTTTATTTTATTCTTCACGTCCAGGATTACGTCCTGGATCATTAGATAGGAATCCAAAGATGAAGAGAGAAACAAAGAATATCACTACTGTGTAAACGAAGAGTTTGAGAGTAAGCATTACACAAGCTCCAAGATCATTTTTTGAAAAAAAAAGAGAATAGATCCTCTATTTTTATACCACATATCGTGTTTTGACACCAAGAAATGAAGTGCTTTCTAGAAATAGAAAATAATTTTCAGAAATGAAAATTATTTTCATTTGTAAGAAGAGTCCTTCATTACATTACCAAACAAAAACTTATTTCATACCCACAATTAGATATTGTGGGGGACCCTAATAGGATAAGGTCTTTCACTGGAAAGGGGTCCGAATGGGAAAATGGGATGAGTCGGATTTATCGCAGCTATCCACGAATTTCAATTTTGAATCGAGGATTGATACTGTAAGACTTATCTGATCTTATGTTAGAATTTTTTTTTTTTTCTTGAATAAATCATGACTTTTCTACGATAGTATTAAAGATCTCATCGAAAACTTACAGCAGCTTGCCAAACAAAGGCTAAGAGAAAAAAGAGTAGAGGTATGACTGGCATAATATCTACGATTGGATTCAAAAAAGCATAGGCCTCGGGCAATTTGGCCAAGAAAGGACTACTCGAATAAAGAGTAGAATTAAGACAGATACAGATTAAACTAAAGATATTAAGCATAACAGACATTTTGTTCTTGGAGATAATTGCATTTTGATTGAGTTATTGATATAAGGAAAAATGAAGAAAGTAAGGTTGACAAAAAGATCCTTCTTTTTCTTTGAATCCACCCAATCAAAACTCCTCCAATTCTCAACAGAGAATAGAAGAAATTATACTTTCATACAATATCTTAATTGAATTCTATGTAATGATCAATAAATTCAGGTAAATTCTATACCTACATGTATAAAAATTCTAAAAAAAATCTAATCTATTTTATAGATATTTGGACTGAAATTGACGAACAACCAAGAACAATATTATTCTTTATTAGTGTCCAATAGAAATTGGGGCGTGGCCAAGTGGTAAGGCAACGGGTTTTGGTCCCGCTATTCGGAGGTTCGAATCCTTCCGTCCCAGAGCATATCCATTCTATCAGAATAAAGATTGCTTTTTTGAACAACGTTCTGTTTAAAGGTCTAATATTGGATAGAATGTGATTCATGTTTCTGATTTTGAATCGAAATGCGAAAGAACCAATATTCCCTATCCCAATTATTCATTTTCTGTGGATTTCTGAATTCTAAACAAGAGGGAGTTCTTAGTACTAATGAAATTCAATCAATGGGATTAAGTCTTTTAAGACTGGGTTAGGGTAAAATAAAAATAGGAGCAAGAACTTAATCTGGACTTGTTTGTCTTTGTACCTA